ATTCGCGACTACTGGCGGTTTCATTATGGGGCAGCTCATGATCTTCATATCGATCTATTATCCACCTACGCATCTATTCTTTCTTAGCTAAACGGGTGGAAGATCCATCCAATTTGGTTATATCATGAACTCGAAAAACGGATCTGAATGTGACTGAAATGCACGATCTTCACAGGTATCACTTTTCACGATACCTAAACCTAAAAGGTGGAATAGCGATTTTCGAACCATTTCCTATAAGAGAATGGTTTCCATTACTTTGAGAAATGGATTCTATATCAAACTATAGCTATTGCATTAAAGAAGAAAAGAAACTAATAGAAGTCGAAGACGCGGAATGGTAGTGAATAGAGAAAAAGATTCTTCTGATTTTCTTGTTCCTGAAAATATTCTATCTATCTCCTAGACGCCGTAGAGAATTGAGAATTTTCATGTCTTTCAATTCTCGTACTCGTAATTGGAAAGTTACGGAAGGAGATCCATCATTTTGCAATGAAAACAACATAAAAAATTCTGGACAATTTCGAAATCAGACCAAGCGTCTTAATACATATGCAAAAAAATTCATTATTGGCCCACCATTGATTACAAGATTTAGCTTTTATGAATCGCTATTGGTTTGATACGAATAATGGCAGTCGTTTCAGTATGTTAAGGATACAGATGTATCCACAATTCATTTAGAGTTACTTAATAGCCTATTTCTTATACTATATCTCTATCCCGTGAAATTCTCGAGCCGAAAGATGGATGCATATGCTGTGTTTCATTTTGCTAAATGATATCAATTAAATGGTGTATCAATTCTATAAATTGGATATAGCAATAAATAAATCAGCAAAATTATTTTATTTTAGATAGAAGAAACATTTCTTCTATCTAAAATAAAAGAATGTACCCTTCTATCCAAATCCAATTTGCATCGATAAAATAAATCCAAATTATAGATTCCAGCAGTAGATGAATAATTGCAAATTTTTGTGTGTACGAGATTCGAATAACTTCAAAATAACTGACATAATTTTTTATTTTTCCTGATCAGAAAAATACATGAAAAAGAAAGGAGGTAGAAAAATTTTTTGATTTATGGTTAAAGAAGAAAAACAAGAAAACAGGGGTTCTGTTGAATTTCAAGTATTCAGTTTCACCAATAAGATACGGAGACTTGCTTCACATTTGGAATTACACAAAAAAGATTTTTCATCGGAAAGAGGTCTACGAAGACTTTTGGGAAAACGTCAACGTTTGCTGGCTTATTTGGCAAAGAAAAATAGAGTACGTTATAAGAAATTAATAAGTCAGTTGGATATTCGGGAGAAGTAATTTAATCGTTCGAATTTTTTTCTTATTTTATTAGTAGTCTTATAGTAGTCTTAGATTTTGCATTTTGATGAGCCTCGTTTTGAGGAATTCATGGAATAATGAATTAAGAAAGAAAAAAGGATATGAGTTTACCGCTTACAAGAAAAGATCTAATGATAGTCAATATGGGCCCTCACCACCCATCAATGCATGGTGTTCTTCGACTAATCGTTACTCTCGATGGTGAAGATGTTGTTGATTGTGAACCCATATTGGGCTATTTACACAGAGGAATGGAAAAAATCGCAGAAAACAGAACTATTATACAATACTTGCCTTATGTAACACGGTGGGATTATTTAGCTACTATGTTTACAGAAGCAATAACGGTAAATGCACCAGAATTCTTGGAGAATATTCAAATACCTCAAAGAGCCAGCTATATTCGTGTAATTATGTTAGAATTGAGCCGTATAGCTTCTCACTTGTTATGGCTTGGACCTTTCATGGCGGATCTCGGCGCACAGACTCCTTTTTTCTACATTTTTAGAGAGAGAGAATTGATATATGATTTATTTGAAGCTGCTACAGGTATGCGAATGATGCATAATTACTTTCGCATCGGAGGAGTAGCTGCCGATCTACCTTATGGATGGATGGATAAATGTTTAGATTTCTGTGACTATTTTTTACGAGGAGTTGTTGAATATCAACAACTTATTACACAGAATCCTATTTTTTTAGAACGAGTTGAAGGAGTCGGTTTTATTAGCGGAGAAGAAGCTGTAAATTGGGGCTTATCGGGACCAATGTTACGAGCTTCTGGAATACAATGGGATCTTCGTAAAATTGATCTTTATGAGTCTTATAATCAATTCGATTGGAAAGTCCAATGGCAAAAAGAAGGAGATTCGTTAGCTCGCTATTTAGTACGAATCGGTGAAATGAAAGAATCCATCAAAATTATTCAACAGGCTGTAGAGAAAATTCCTGGAGGCCCCTATGAGAATTTAGAAGCCCGACGCTTTAAGAAAGCAAAGAATTCGGAATGGAATGATTTTGAATATAGATTTCTTGGTAAAAAACCTTCCCCAAATTTTGAATTATCAAAGCAAGAGCTTTATGCAAGAGTAGAAGCTCCAAAAGGTGAATTAGGAATTTATCTGGTAGGAGATGACAGTCTTTTCCCCTGGAGATGGAAAATTCGTCCACCTGGTTTTATTAATTTGCAAATTCTTCCTCAGCTAGTTAAAAAAATGAAATTGGCTGATATCATGACGATATTAGGTAGTATAGATATCATTATGGGGGAAGTTGATCGTTGAAATGATAATAGATAGGGTAGAGGTAGAAACTATCAATTCTTTTTCAAAATTGGAATTATTAAAAGAAGTCTATGGACTGATATGGATTCTACCTATTTTGATTCTCCTACTGGGAATCACAATAGAAGTACTCGTAATTGTGTGGTTAGAAAGAGAAATATCCGCATCGATACAACAACGTATTGGTCCCGAATATGCAGGCCCCCTGGGACTGCTTCAAGCTATAGCAGATGGAACTAAGCTAATTTTTAAAGAGGATATCCTACCGTCCCGAGGAGAGATTCCTTTATTTAGCATTGGACCCTCTATAGCAGTCATATCTGTTTTATTAAGTTTTTTAGTTATCCCTTGGGGATATCATTTTGTTTTAGCTGATCTTAGTATTGGTGTTTTTTTATGGATTGCCATTTCAAGCATTGCTCCTATTGGTCTTCTTATGGCAGGATATAGCTCAAATAATAAATATTCTTTTTCAGGCGGTCTACGAGCAGCTGCTCAATCTATTAGTTATGAAATACCATTAACTTTTTGTGTACTAGCAATATCTCTACGTGTGATTCGTTAAAAAAGGAGCTTTTCCTCTAAAATCCATTGAATACTTATCTTCCTTTTCTTATTCTGTATTCAGGTTGGTAACATAAACTAGATAGCTATATGAGTGAAACAAAACAGCTTATTAATTTGTAGTAAAAATAATAAATCTCATTTCCTACGTACAAGAAAAAAGTTGAAGTAAACATAAGCAGTGTAAACTCTTTACCCCAAGATTGAGATTGTTTGATTAGTCATCATATCTTGAAGCGGGCAAGAATAAAGGATTCGCGATATGGAATTCCATTACTAGAATATTTTTAGTTATTACTATAACTTATAACCATATAAAAGAATCCATAAAAAGTTAGTGAGGGATTAGGAACACTAAAGTACATAAAGGATTAGTAATGAGAGAATCTAAATCATTAGACATTTTTCCTCATAAAAGGAATCATAATAAGGACTTGAAATTGGTGGAAATGATCAAGTAGTACTTTCTTCGGATTCCGATCCAGAGTATATTCCCATTCACTTGTTAAGGAAATAGTTATCAAGAACGAATTAACCCTTTATTGCTTTTTTCTTTTTAAGTATCCCCTTCCCCGGGAAAGAAGAATAGGACAAAAGATATGTAATGCAATACAAAAAAGTTCTTTGTTTTATACATATTCATACAAAATTCCTCATGAACTAATACCCAATTCTTTCCATTTATTAATTGCTATAACGAGTGTTTTATTCCAATATTAAGTTATTACTGAACAAGGAAAAACTGTCATTTTATTATATAAAGGATGAGATCAATTCAGAAGCGCTTTTTTATTATTTTAGCAGACGGGATTGCTTTGGTCTAATTTAGGACTTTCCAATCAATTTTATCTTACCTAATTGTATCTACGCCCAGGGGATAAGACCGAAACGAAATAATCCTTTTTTCTGATCATAGAGGAGCCGTATGAAGCTAAGGTTTCATGTACGGTTTTGGAATAGCGATGGGAACTGTGATGTTATCATCGACTATGATTATCTAACAGTTCAAGTACAGTTGATATAGTAGAAGCACAGTCAAAATATGGTTTTTTTGGATGGAATCTTTGGCGTCAGCCTATAGGTTTTCTAGTTTTTCTAATTTCTTCTTTGGCAGAATGTGAAAGATTACCCTTTGATTTACCAGAAGCAGAGGAAGAATTAGTAGCAGGTTATCAAACCGAATATTCCGGTATTAAATATGGTTTATTTTATCTTGCTTCTTACCTAAATTTATTAGTTTCCTCCTTATTTGTAACTGTTCTCTACTTAGGCGGGTGGAATTTTTCTATTCCCTATATATCCTTTTTTGGCTTTTTCCAAATGAATAAAATGGTTGGAATTTTTGAAATGATAATGGGTATCCTTATTACATTAACTAAAGCTTTTTTATTTCTCTTCATTTCTATCACAATAAGATGGACTTTACCCCGGATGAGAATGGATCAGTTATTAAATCTTGGATGGAAATTTCTTTTACCTATTTCTCTGGGCAATCTCTTATTAACAACCTCTTCCCAACTAGTTTCACTATAAATAAGATAATACAATAACAGTAAGAATATCTTCAACACAAAAGTTCTCTCAAACAAGAGAAAGAAACATACCTTTTTCATAGATATTTAGAATATGTTCCCTATGATAACTGGGTTCATTAGTTATGGTCAACAAACAATACGCGCCGCAAGATACATTGGTCAAGGTTTCATAATTACTTTATCCCACACAAATCGTTTACCTGTAACGATTCATTACCCTTATGAAAAATCAATTACACCAGAGCGTTTCCGGGGACGAATACACTTTGAATTTGATAAATGTATTGCTTGTGAAGTATGTGTTCGTGTATGCCCGATAGATTTACCCCTTGTGGATTGGAGATTTGAAAAGGATATTAAAAAGAAACAATTGCTTAATTATAGTATTGATTTCGGAGTTTGTATATTTTGTGGTAACTGTGTTGAATATTGTCCGACAAACTGTTTATCAATGACTGAAGAATACGAACTTTCTACTTATGATCGTCATGAATTGAATTACAATCAAATTGCTTTGAGTCGGTTACCAGTCTCCATAATGGGAGATTACACAATTCAAACAATTAGGAATTCGCCTCAAAGTAAAATAGAGGAAGAAAAATCTTGGAATTCAAGAACGATTACTGATTACTAGGTACTAGTATTTTTTTATTAGAAAAATCCAATAATTTTTTACTAACTATAAATTAAAATGAGAGTAGATTTTCGTGATGTGATTTCTAACTCTACAATTTATATATATAAATATCCTAATCCCTTTTTCTTTCCTTGAATATTTTAGTTTTAGTCAGTTCATGAAAAATTTTATACTATTAATTTCTTCTTATCCATAATGGATTTACCTGGACCAATACATGAGATTCTTGTGCTATTTGGGGGATTTGTTCTTTTACTAGGGGGTCTAGGAGTAGTATTACTTACCAACCCAATTTATTCTGCCTTTTCGCTGGGATTAGTTCTTGTTTGTATATCCTTATTTTATTTTTTATTGAATTCCTACTTTGTAGCTGTCGCACAACTTCTTATTTATGTGGGAGCCATAAATGTCTTGATCATATTTGCTGTAATGTTTGTAAATGGCTCAGAGTGGTCTAAAGATAAGAATTATTGGACTATTGGAGATGGGTTTACTTCACTCGTTTGTATAACTATTCCTTTTTCACTAATGACTACTATCCCAGATACGTCATGGTATGGAATTCTTTGGACTACAAGATCAAACCAAATAGTAGAACAGGGTCTCATAAATAACGTTCAACAAATTGGGATTCATTTAGCAACCGATTTTTATCTTCCGTTTGAACTCATTTCCCTAATTCTTCTAGTCTCTTTAATAGGTGCAATTACTATGGCTCGACAATAAGAAATACTTAGAACTTAGAATGAGTCAAAATTCTTAGAATTTCAAATCTAAAAAAATAACTAAAGAATAACAATTTTGATTTAGTAAAACCCATCTACTGCCAACACAACAAATACTTTCTTTTCTTTTTTGTTGCGTAATTGTTCTATTCTAATTAATTGAATCGGTTCAATTCTTGTCCTCATATTGAAATGAATCGAGATTGCTAAGGAGTTAGTTAATGATGTTTGAGCATGTACTTTTTTTGAGTGTCTATTTATTTTCGATTGGTATCTATGGATTGATCACAAGCCGAAACATGGTTAGAGCTCTAATATGTCTTGAACTTATACTGAATTCAATTAATCTAAATCTCGTAACATTTTCTGATCTATTTGATAGTCGCCAATTAAAAGGAGACATTTTTGCAATTTTTGTTATAGCCCTTGCGGCTGCTGAAGCAGCTATTGGACTATCCATTCTTTCTTCTATCCATCGTAACAGGAAATCAACTCGTATCAATCAATCTAATTTTTTGAATAATTAGACATAGAATCCTCTAAACAAAGGCGCATATATAATAATATGGAACATTAAGATTAATAAAATTCGAGTCTTCTTTTCTTATTTTTATTTGGGAATACCCTTTTTTGAAATAGGTTATTTCAGAGTATTCTTTTTTACTTATTGAATTTTTCATTTTTGCAATTCATTGATATTGTAATATTCAAATTGCAATAATTTATATTGAAAAGATGATAGCCAATTTATTGGCTAATTCGAATTAGTATGTAGAATTCGTATAGTTATGACTGTTGAAACCTTAAATTCAAGTCTCTTGGCTCTTTTCACGCTTTCTCACAAACAGATTAAGAAATAAAATATATTGCATTATTTGTTAAAGTTTGGATAAACCATTGCTTCGTCTGGTGTGTACAATACATCTAACTTATATAGTACTAATTTCATTTTTACCAGATCGAAAATTTTTATGTTAAAAAGGAAAATTTCTAGATCCAATGTCACATTCTGTAAAAATTTATGATACATGTATAGGATGCACTCAATGTGTACGAGCTTGTCCAACAGATGTATTAGAAATGATACCTTGGGATGGATGTAAAGCCAAGCAAATTGCTTCTGCGCCGAGAACCGAAGATTGTGTGGGTTGTAAGAGATGTGAATCCGCCTGCCCAACAGATTTTTTAAGTGTCCGCGTTTATTTAGGGCCTGAAACAACCCGCAGCATGGCTCTATCTTATTGATACGTTACAAAAAACTCCACTTGAATCGTCTGATTCCTCTTTACCGAAGAAGCCTGTGCTCGAAATAATCGAGCATGGGCTTTTCTGGTCAAAACGTATCTTGTCTTTATTACTTTATCATGAGTTATTTTCCTTGGTTAACAATACTTGTTGTTTTGCCGATATTTGCAGGTTCATTAATTTTCTTTTTACCTCATAGAGGAAACAAAATCGTTCGGTGGTATACTATATCTATTTGTTTATTAGAATTCCTTCTAATGACTTATGCATTCTGTTATCATTTCCAATTAGAGGATCCCTTAATGCAATTAAGGGACGATTTTAAATGGATAGATGTTTTTGATTTCCACTGGAGATTGGGAATCGATGGACTTTCATTAGGATCTATTTTATTGACAGGATTTATCACTACTTTAGCTACTTTAGCGGCTTGGCCAGTTACCCGGAATTCGCGATTATTCTATTTCCTGATGCTAGCAATGTATAGCGGTCAAATAGGATTATTTTCTTCACGAGACCTTTTACTGTTTTTTATCATGTGGGAGTTAGAATTAATTCCTGTTTACTTACTTTTATCCATGTGGGGGGGAAAGAGGCGTCTATATTCAGCTACCAAGTTTATTTTGTATACTGCAGGCGGTTCCATTTTTTTCTTAATCGGAGTTCTGGGTATGGGCTTATATGGTTCCAACGAACCAACATTAGATTTGGAAAGATTGATTAATCAATCATACCCTGCAACATTGGAAATACTACTTTATTTTGGCTTCCTTATTGCTTATGCTGTCAAATTGCCAATTATACCTCTACATACGTGGTTACCGGATACCCATGGGGAAGCACATTACAGTACATGTATGCTTTTAGCGGGAATCCTATTAAAGATGGGAGCATACGGATTGATTCGGATCAATATGGAATTGTTACCTCATGCTCATTATCTATTTTCCCCCTGGTTGGTAATAATAGGCGCGGTGCAAATAATCTATGCAGCTTCAACTTCTCTTGGTCAACGAAATTTCAAAAAAAGAATAGCCTACTCCTCCGTATCTCACATGGGTTTCATAATTATAGGAATTGGTTCCATAACCAACATTGGACTAAATGGAGCCATTTTACAAATATTATCCCACGGATTTATCGGTGCTACACTTTTTTTCTTGGCGGGAACGGCTTGTGATAGAATGCGTCTTGTTTATCTCGAAGAACTGGGGGGGATATCTATACCAATGCCGAAAATTTTTACTATGTTTAGTAGCTTTTCAATGGCTTCTCTTGCCTTACCAGGAATGAGCGGTTTTGTTGCGGAATTAGTAGTATTTTTTGGACTAATTACTAGTCCTAAATTTATGTTAATGCCAAAAATTTTAATTACTTTTGTAATGGCAATTGGAATGATATTAACTCCTATTTATTTATTATCTATGTTACGCCAGATGTTCTATGGATACAAGTTATTTCATGTTCCAAACGCTAATTTTGTGGATTCTGGACCACGAGAACTCTTTCTTTTAATCTGTATCTTTTTACCAGTAATAGGAATTGGTATCTATCCAGATTTTGTTCTCTCGCTATCCGTTGACAGGGTAGAGGCTCTTTTATCCAATTATTATCCTAAATAGGATTTTCTTTTTTTAACTAGTCCGCTCTCTATTCCATAGTGGAAAAACAAAAAAATTTCGAAAAATGAAAAAAAGTCTAAAAAAAAAGTAAAAAAGTCTAATTAGATCTATCTCGAATTTTTGAGAACCCCTTTGAACGTCTTTTCAAAGGGGTTCTCAAATCAAACAAAACAAAAATGGAAAAAACCCTCATTTTATGAAGGTTTTATGTTATGTAATCATTTAGATAGTAATGTAAATGAGCCATAACTATGTAAACCTATTCCTAAAAGATTGATACCAAAATAGCAGATCCAAATTATAAGAAATCCTATCGAAGCTACAAATGCGGAATTCGTACCCTTCCAATTTTGATTTGTTCTACTATGTAAATAAATTGCAAATATGGTCCAGGTAATAAATGCCCAAGTTTCCTTAGGATCCCAATTCCAATAGGATCCCCACGCCTCATTAGCCCATACTGCTCCACAAAGAATACCTATGGTTAAAAGGGTAAATCCTAGACTGATGACACGATAACTCCAAGAATCCAAACGCTCAGTTAATTGATATTTGTAATAATTTGGAAATGCAGGAAAAGAGGTGTTTTTAAAAGCACTTCTTTTTGCATAGAAATATTCAATCTCACTAAATAAAAATGTTTTAACTAATTTTTTTTTTTTCTGTTTAGAAAAGAAATCGAAATTCTTTCGAAATCTAATGATTAGAAGAGCGGCGGATAATAAGGATCCGCACAAAAGAGTTGCATAGCTTAGTAGCATCATACTGACATGCATCATTAACCACTGAGATTGTAGAGCAGGTACTAGTATTGTAGATTGATGCATTTCAGTTAAAAGACCCGAGGTGGCAAAGCCTTGCGTTAAAATAGTACTTGACGTAGTTATTGTGCTTAAATCATTTTTAGAGTTCTGTATCTTAGGAATAGTATGAAGAATATACAGAGCCCATGAAAGGAAGATCAATGACTCATATAAATTACTTAATGGAAAATGTCCCGAAGAAACCCAACGAGAAACTAAGAATCCTGTTATAGAGAAAAAAGTAGCTATCATTCCTTTTTCTGACGAATCACGTAATCCCCTAAGTTCACGAACTAGTAAGGTTATCAAATGAATCGTAATCACAATTGAAATGGTTGAGAAAGAGATATGAGTTAGTATATGTTCTAAAGTTGCAAATAGCATAAGGAGAAGGTCCCATTACAAAATTGGAAATTTCGAATTGAATCCATTTTCTAATCTATTGTATTCTTTTTCGAGAATGCCGCCACTCGGACTCGAACCGAGATGCTTGAGCACTGCTTCCTAAGAGCAGCGTGTCTACCAATTTCACCATGGCGGCTAACTTGAAATAATAGTTAACTTAAAACAATAATAGTTATTTTTTCGCGAATCGTCGAGTCCAAAGAATTTAGGAACATTAGAATTTCATCATTAAATACAAAGAGTTTTCTATTTTTTTTTTTTGAAAAGTTTCTAGAATCAAAGCCTTTACGCTCTTATTAATGCGATTTACCAGTCCTAAACCAATTTATTTGTGAATTTTGGATAAGATAGGTAGAAATTGTAAATCCTATTGCAAAAATACTCTACTTTTGATAATAGAATCCTCATATTTTTTTATGAGGATTCTATTATCAAATATCAAAAGTTCTTTGATAGGAAAAGAATACTGAGGACACAATATACCAAAAACTTTTGTTCTATATAACAGAATAACAGAAGGATTAGTTCTAAGAATATTGTACCGAGGAATTCGACACATAAAAGTACATTCATATTATTTAATATGAATTTCTTTGGGATAGGTCAATTCAGATTATTCCAAAACCTGATTATTTGTTTGTTGCCCAGAAAAACCTTTTGGTTTTGGATGCTCGTTGCCACTAGAAAATGATCTTGATTTTGCTAAGGAATAAGATTGTACTATGGAAAAATAAGTCTTTTTCTTCCAAATATTTTTACGAATACGCTTTTTTGACATCGAAATACGTTTTTTTGGAACTGCCATTCAAAAGGGTAATTAGTTTTTTCTAGTTGTATGTGAAAGACATCTATTGCCGCAAATCAATCCTTCTTTCTGTTTTTTCTTAGTATTTATACTTAGTTAGTATTTATACTTATATACTGAAAGATACTAAAATTATAAATTATTTTTTACTTCATTTTGTCTAATGTAGATAAGACAAGAGTTTTTTAGCGTATTTTTCTATATATTTTAGACTTTGTTTTAATAATATAGAATATATACAAAGATATATTATATACAAAGGTTTTCTATTTAAATCAATTTATATATCAAATATACTCCATATATAAATATAAGGTATGGGGGATAAGCCCCCATATAATATGGGGAGATAAAAAGAAGGTAAAATTCAAATAGTTAATTAAGTTGAGAAGGTATTCGAGAATTGAATTCCAATCAAAAAAAATAATAATTTGTCTCTTAAACAAGACATTCTAAAACTTAGATAGTTCTAGTCATTAGGATTCCATTTTATATGAAGTAAGGAAGATTTGAGAATTTCCTATAAATATAAAATTAAAATATAGTTGAAATTCAATCAATCAGTTACGAAACAAGACAGATATTTCATTTTAACAGAAAGAAATAAAAAAAAGAATACAAAGCAAAATGATTCAACCTTTTTTTGTATTTTAATAAATATATTTTTTTATCTAATAACTAGATAACGAAATTCTTTGATTAACTTTTTGAATTTAAGCAACTAACTGAATTTTTGAATATTTCAATGAGACAAATTTGGAAAAATTCAGAATTCCGGTATTTTTTCTTATTCTTATTTTGTTTTTTTTTAATTCCTTCAGAAAGAGATAAGAATAGGTTTGGTGAATCGGAAACAATTTTATAGAAAAAAAGAACTATAAATTTCAACTAAAAATTACTATTTCTTTTCTTATGGAACATACATATCAATATGCTTGGGTAATCCCTCTTCTCCCACTTCCAGTTATTATGTCAATGGGGTTGGGGCTTTTTATTATTCCGACAGCAACAAAAAATCTTCGTCGCATATGGGCTTTTCCTAGTGTTTTACTCTTAAGTATAGCTCTGGTATTCTCAGTTTACCTGTCTATTCAACAAATAAAAGGGAGTTCGATCTATCAATATCTATGGTCTTGGACCATCAATAATGATTTTTCCTTAGAATTTGGATACTTGATCGACCCCCTTACTTCTATTATGTTAATACTAATTACTACTGTAGGAATCTTGGTTCTTATTTATAGTGACGATTATATGTCTCACGATGAGGGATATTTGAGATTTTTTGTTTATATAAGTTTTTTTACTACTTCCATGTTGGGATTGGTTACTAGTTCCAATTTAATACAAATTTATTTTTTTTGGGAACTTGTGGGAATGTGTTCCTATTTATTGATAGGCTTTTGGTTTACACGACCAATTGCAGCAAGTGCTTGTCAAAAAGCTTTTGTAACTAATCGTGTAGGGGACTTTGGTCTGTTATTAGGAATTTTAGGTTTTTTTTGGATAACAGGTAGTTTAGAGTTTCGGGATTTGTTCAAAATAGCTAATAACTGGATTCCTAATAATGGGATTAATTCATTACTTACTACTTTGTGTGCTTTTTTATTATTTCTTGGTGCAGTTGCAAAATCTGCACAATTCCCTCTTCACGTATGGTTACCCGATGCTATGGAAGGACCCACGCCCATTTCTGCTCTTATACATGCAGCAACGATGGTTGCTGCGGGGATTTTTCTTATAGCTCGACTTCTTCCTCTTTTCATATCCCTACCTTTGATAATGAATTTCATTTCTTTAGTAGGTACAATAACACTCTTCCTAGGAGCAACTTTAGCTCTTGCTCAGAGAGATATTAAAAGAAGCTTAGCATATTCTACAATGTCTCAATTGGGTTATATGATGTTAGCTCTAGGTATAGGTTCTTATCAAGCCGCTTTATTCCATTTGATCACTCATGCTTATTCCAAAGCTTTATTGTTCTTGGGATCCGGATCCGTTATTCATTCAATGGAACCTCTTGTTGGATATTCACCAGAAAAAAGTCAGAATATGGTTCTTATGGGTGGTTTAAAAAAATATGTTCCTATTACAAGAACTACTTTTTTATTGGGTACACTTTCTCTTTGTGGTATTCCACCTCTTGCTTGCTTCTGGTCCAAAGATGAAATCCTTAGTAATAGTTGGTTGTATTCACCTTTTTTTGGAATAATAGCTTCTTTTACTGCAGGATTAACTGCATTTTATATGTTTCGGATATATTTACTTACTTTTGATGGGTATTTGCGTGTTCATTTTAAAAATTACAGTAGTACTAAAGAAGGTTCGTTGTATTCAATATCCTTATGGGGAAAAAGCATACCCAAAGAAGTAAATAAGGATAAGGATTTTGTTTTATCAACAATAAACAGTGGAGTTTCTTTTTTTTCACAAAATATATCCAAAATTCCTAGTAATACAAGAAAAAAGATAGGATTCTTTAGTATTCCCTTTGGAGCTAAAAACACTTTTGTCTATCCTCGTGAAACTGGAAATACTATGCTATTTCCTCTTCTTATATTACTGCTTTTTACTTTGTTTATTGGATCCATAGGAATCCATTTTGATAATGGAGTAATGGATAATGGAATGTCGAATTTAACCATATTATCAAAGTGGCTGAGCCCCTCAATAAGCTTTTTCCATGAAAGCTCTAATTCTTCCATAAATTCATATGAATTTTTCATTAATGCAATTTCTTCTGTAAGTTTAGCTATTTTTGGTCTATTCATAGCATATATCTTCTATGGACCCGCTTATTCTTTTTTTCAGAATTTGAATTTAAAAAATTCTTTTGTAAAAGTAAAAGGGAATCCCAAAAAGTTCTTTTTGGATCAAGTAAAAAAAAAGATATACAGCTGGTCATATAATCGCGGTTATATAGATATTTTCTATACTAGGGTCTTTATCCTGGGTATAAGAAGATTGGCTGAACTAACGCATTTTTTTGATAAAAATGTCATTGATGGAATTATCAATGGAGTAGGTCTTGTTGGTTTTTGTATAGGAGAAGAAATTAAATATGTGGGGGGAGGGCGAATATCCTCTTATCTATTCTTTTTTTTATGTTATGTATCCTTGTTCTTATCCTTTTTTCTTTCTTAATTCATTATTCCATGAATTCCTCAAAACGAGGCTCATCAAAATGCAAAATCTAAGACTACTATAAGACTACTAATAAAATAAGAAAAAAATTCGAACGATTAAATTACTTCTCCCGAATATCCAACTGACTTATTAATTTCTTATAACGTACTCTATTTTTCTTTGCCAAATAAGCCAGCAAACGTTGACGTTTTCCCAAAAGTCTTCGTAGACCTCTTTCCGATGAAAAATCTTTTTTGTGTAATTCCAAATGTGAAGCAAGTCTCCGTATCTTATTGGTGAAACTGAATACTTGAAATTCAACAGAACCCCTGTTTTCTTGTTTTTCTTCTTTAACCATAAATCAAAAAATTTTTCTACCTCCTTTCTTTTTCATGTATTTTTCTGATCAGGAAAAATAAAAAATTATGTCAGTTATTTTGAAGTTATTCGAATCTCGTACACACAAAAATTTGCAATTATTCATCTACTGCTGGAATCTATAATTTGGATTTATTTTATCGATGCAAATTGGATTTGGATAGAAGGGTACATTCTTTTATTTTAGATAGAAGAAATGTTTCTTCTATCTAAAATAAAATAATTTTGCTGATTTATTTATTGCTATATCCAATTTATAGAATTGATACACCATTTAATTGATATCATTTAGCAAAATGAAACACAGCATATGCATCCATCTTTCGGCTCGAGAATTTCACGGGATAGAGATATAGTATAAGAAATAGGCTATTAAGTAACTCTAAATGAATTGTGGATACATCTGTATCCTTAACATACTGAAACGACTGCCATTATTCGTATCAAACCAATAGCGATTCATAAAAGCTAAATCTTGTAATCAATGGTGGGCCAATAATGAATTTTTTTGCATATGTATTAAGACGC